GTAGAGTCTCATCTTTTGTCATTCTTTGCTCCTTTTTCACTCAATGATTCATTCGAATTTCCCAACCAAAAATTCTATATGTCTATTCTATGATATTTCTATATATATAGAATATGATATCTAATATGACACCCGATTTGTCAAAGGGATTGGATTGGTGACTTACCCATTCAGTGACTTTGGCACTGGACGTTCCAAAAACGGGTACTATCGGATCGGGTGAATTAGAGAATAGACAGAGGTCCGTTGGCATTTCAGCTTCTCTTCTCCTTTCAGGGCCTATCCGAAAGAGAATCCAGGACCTCTTCTCTTGGTCCTGAATATCAGAATAGGACGAACGAACCGGCCTCCGCGGATATCTTTGCTTCGGAACAAAACAATTAGCATTAGGCTCGGTCAACTGGAATGTGTATTATCCATATGGGAGATCTTCCAATCGAGAAGATCCATCGATCTGAGACGAAGAGAAAGGGCCAATTTTCTTTACTTATTCAGTTAAACCAAGGATTCGTTATGGAAGCAGATAGCAACAACCATTTCATCAGACATGCGTATTTTTGATTATCCGGTGGATTTACACAGTTTCATTAATGCAAATTGTTTGATGTAGTTAGTACTCAGGTTGTTCGACGCTCAAGAATTCTTATTTAGGCAGTTCATATCATCCCATACATAGTGTTTTGATCTAAGATTGCAATTCTTCCATGTTTCCGCAGTAGCATATTGTTCCATGGAGCTAGGGTCCAAAATAGGAATCAACAAGTATTTCCACGACTCTACCGCCCGGCCAATCCTGTTCCACTGAATCCCCTCCCTTTTTCATGGCCACAAACAATGTCTTTGTCATTTGATCCAGGAGCCTTCCGTTAGATAGGAACGAACAGCTTTGCTAAATACTGAGAACTCTCGGATAGAGTATTAGAATGAAAAGACCATTAATTATATAAGGAAGAACCCAGGGTTCTAGCCCATTCCCATTCCTAAATCAATAATTCGTAGTGCTTTTGCCTTTCTTGCGTACTCCTGGTGAACCAGTTGCTAGCCATATGTTTCGGAGGCTTTTTTCTCCAGGTACTGGTACTAAGCCGCTTTGCCATCTCTTCATCTTCATCTGCAAAGAATTCTCGACGTGAAAACACAGAGACAAAGGCCTGATCTTTGAATAGGAAAAAGAATGGATCCGAAGGGTCCCAAATCAATTGGCTTATTCGAAAAAAGCCCTCTTCTTTGAAAGATATATCTCGTGTCTGGTACTGCATTGTTCCACTCTGCAAGAAGTCCGAATCAGTCTCTTGCACCTCCTCCTTTTTATGATAAATATACCAGAAATAATTCGAATAAATAGCAGTCTCTGACAACTCATCCTCTTTAATCTGCTTGGACCCGCTCCAATACCCATAGGAAAATCCCCAGTCATATTCAGCGTACCTGTCCCTGCAATCAAATAGATTGTCCCAAGGGCCCCATATTCTAGGAGCCCAAGTTATGCTATTGAAAATTCGTTCCTCTAGCAGTTCCGGTTTGACCATTCCGTTCCCTTTTTCAAACTCCACTTCTTTTCATATAGCAATCCCTAATCAAAGAGAGAACAATATCCATTTCAAAACATTTCTAACGGATTCCTTGGTTCGGACCGACGAAGTAATGGCACTCGATTATTATCAACCCGAGTGCAATCTTTTTCTGTCGGTAAGGATTGCACCAGAGCACCTTCTACTTCTAATAGGCCATGAACTATAGATAGAGAAGAATCATTCTGAGCGAGTCCATAAGAAGCGACCCACTTTTTCATCGGTTCCGGGGGAAGACCAAAGATCTTGCGCGACCGGTCCGCCAGAAAAACTCAAAAGAGAAAGAAGTCTCGTTAATCTCTTCATGCTCGTTCCAAGTTCGAAGTACCGTTTGGCCAAAGAAAAAGCCGCTTCCTGACACGATTGCCTCTTTATATAGATAGATATAGGATCTATGGGGTTATTACTTAGAAGTCTATTTTGTACAAGATCCCCTCCTATCTGATAGAAAAGGGTCCCATGATCCCGAGCCGGTCTTATCTTGGCTCGCAAACCCCAAGTTTGTCTATGAAGAGCTAATCTAATTGTATTAGTTTCTATAATGGATTTCTTATGTGGAATACTAATGGATAGGGCCTCGTTGCTAAGTGCTACAAGATCTAGTGCACTGGAACTCGTGGTTATGGAGCCGAATCCTTTAGTATTCCACATTGTCTTTTCCAAGTAAAAACCCCTAGTATATGAAAGAATGAAAAGGTGCTTTCGTTCTTGTGGAATAAGAAGCCCTCGTACCTTAATGAAAGGAAAATAGGAATTTTTCGTTAGGTATTTGACCAAATAGGATCGTCCAGTTCCTATAGAACCTATCACTAAAATACCCGATAGGGCTAAGCGGAACGAAAAGGGTTTTCCATGAGATGGTAAATGAAAACGATTAGCCCCACACGAGGGAATAAGTGATTGTCTGATAATGAGCAAGGAATATACGTCTTTCTGCTAAAGAGGAGAGGATCTATTAAACTCATAATTCATTAGATCCTTGTTAGCAATGTCAACTAGGTATCATAAGTAAATGGATCCCGGTTGTTCAATCCTTTGATAACCAGGGTCATTCTTTGCTAAAGAGAAATGATCACTATGGGTCAGACTCAATAGAATTGGATCCATTCCAAATAGCGAGAATTAGGATTCTTGATCCCTCTCAATCTCTCTTTCAATTCGAGGATCCAGAGAGGTGTTTTCATAGTCATCTCCGAATATTTGCCATCTCCGAATATTTGCCATCTCCGAATATTTTCGATTTCATTTTTCTATGATATGTCTTTCTATATGAAAATTGGTTATTTACGATGTACGATGATCCCTGTTAAGCATCCATGGCTGAATGGTTAAAGCGCCCAACTCATAATTGGTAAATTTGCGGGTTCAATTCCTGCTGGATGCACGCGAACGGGAACGTTCCATAAGTCTATTGGAACTGGCTCTCTATCTATGGAATCTCATCCATCATCCATACATAACGAATTGGTATGGTATATTCATACCATAACATAAGAACAATAAGAACTCGAATTCTTATCGATACTGGAACTCAGAGCATAGGAGGGAAAGTCGATTTATGGATGGAATCAAATACGCAGTATTTACAGAAAAGAGTCTTCGTTTATTGGGAAAGAATCAATATACTTCTAATGTCGAATCGGGATTCACTAAGACAGAAATAAAGAATTGGGTCGAACTCTTCTTTGGTGTTAAGGTAGTAGCTGTGAATAGCCATCGACTACCCGGAAAGGGTAGAAGAATGGGACCTATTCTGGGACATACAATGCATTACCGACGTATGATCATTACCCTTCAACCGGGTTATTCTATTCCACTTCTAGATAGAGAAACGAACTAAAGGAGAATACTTAATAATACGGCGAAACATTTATACAAAACACCTATCCCGAGCACACGCAGGGGAACCGTAGACAGGCAAGTGAAATCCAATCCACGAAATAAATTGATCCATGGACGGCACCGTTGTGGTAAAGGTCGTAATGCCAGAGGAATCATTACCGCAAGGCATAGAGGGGGAGGTCATAAGCGCCTATACCGTAAAATTGATTTTCGACGGAATCAAAAAGACATATCTGGTAGAATCGTAACCATAGAATACGACCCTAACCGAAATGCATACATTTGTCTCATACACTATGGGGATGGTGAGAAGAGATATATTTTACATCCCAGAGGGGCTATAATTGGAGATACTATTGTTTCTGGTACAAAAGTTCCTATATCAATGGGAAATGCCCTACCTTTGAGTGCGGTTTGAACTATTGATTTACGTAATTGGAAGTAACCAATTAGGTTTACGACGAAACCTAGAAATCGATCACTGATCCAATTTGACTACCTCTACGGGATAGACCTCAACAGAAAACTGTTGAGTAACGGCAGCAAGTGATTGAGTTCAGTAGTTCCTCATAGAAAATTATTGACTCTAGAGATATGGTAATATGGAGAAGACAAAATTGTTTGAAGCACGCACAGAACCGGAAGCGCCCCTTGTTTCAAAGAGAGGAGGACGGGTTATTCACATTTAATTTGATGGTCAGAGGCGAATTGAAAGCTAAGCAGTGGTAATTAAGACCCCCGGGTGAAAATAGGGATGTCTCCTACGTTACCCATAATATGTGGAAGTATCGACGTAATTTCATAGAGTCATTCGATCTGAATGCTACATGAAGAACATAAGCCAGATGACGGAACGCGGAGACCTAGGATGTAGAAGATCATAACATGAGCGATTCGGCAGATTTGGATTCCTTTTCTATATATCCACTCATGTGGTACTTCATCATACGATTCATATAAGATCCATCTGTCTAGAGATCGTCATATACATCTAGAAAGCCGTATGCTTTGGAAGAAGCTTGTACAGTTTGGGAAGGGGTTTTTTGAGAAAAAAGAAGAATCTACTTCAACCGATATGCCCTTAGGCACGGCCATACATAACATAGAAATCACACGTGGAAGGGGTGGGCAATTAGCTAGAGCAGCAGGTGCTGTAGCGAAACTGATTGCAAAAGAGGGTAAATTGGCCACTTTAAGATTACCATCTGGGGAGGTCCGTTTGGTATCCCAAAACTGCTTAGCAACAGTCGGACAAGTGGGTAATGTTGGGGTGAACCAAAAAAGTTTGGGTAGAGCCGGATCTAAGTGTTGGCTAGGTAAACGCCCCGTAGTAAGAGGGGTAGTTATGAACCCTGTGGACCACCCCCATGGGGGCGGTGAAGGGAAAGCCCCCATTGGTAGAAAAAAACCCACAACCCCTTGGGGTTATCCTGCGCTTGGAAGAAGAACTAGGAAAAGGAAAAAATATAGTGATAGTTTTATTCTTCGTCGCCGTAAGTAAATACGTAACTAGGAATATGGAAAATTGCATTTTTGGGATTTGCAATAATGCGATGGGCGAACGACGGGAATTGAACCCGCGCATGGTGGATTCACAATCCACTGCCTTGATCCACTTGGCTACATCCGCCCCTTATCCAGCTAAAGGATTTTCTCTTTTTTCCATTCATCATTATTCTATTTATTCTGACCTCCATACCTCGATCGAGATAGTGGACATAGGATGCCACTCTTTAAAATGAAAAAAGGAGTAATCAGCTGTGACACGAAAAAAAACGAATCCTTTTGTAGCTCGTCATTTATTGGCAAAAATAGAAAAGGTCAATATGAAGGAGGAGAAAGAAATAATAGTAACGTGGTCCCGGGCATCTAGCATTCTACCCGCAATGGTTGGCCATACAATCGCGATTCATAATGGAAAGGAACATATACCTATTTACATAACAAATCCTATGGTAGGTCGCAAATTGGGGGAATTCGTGCCTACTCGGCATTTCACGAGTTATGAAAGTGCAAGAAAGGATACTAAATCCCGTCGTTAACTGAATTCAGAATAGAAAGATTCAGAATAAACAAAATTGAAAGGATTCAAATAAAGTAAAGGTAGGCAGTTAATAACCTTATTTATGACAAGTTTCAAATTGGTAAAGTATACCCCTAGGATAAAGAAGAAAAAGAACGGGTTAAGGAAACTCGCAAGAAAAGTTCCAACCGATCGTCTACTTAAATTCGAACGGGTTTTCAAAGCACAAAAACGCATACATATGTCTGTTTTCAAAGCACAAAGAGTTCTTGATGAGATTCGCTGGCGTTACTACGAGGAAACCGTTATGATACTGAACCTCATGCCTTATCGAGCATCTTATCCCATCTTAAAGTTGGTTTATTCGGCAGCAGCAAATGCTACTCATTATAGGGATTTCGACAAAGCGAGTTTATTCATCACTAAAGCCGAAGTCAGTAGGAGTACTATTATTAAAAAATTCAGACCTCGAGCTCGAGGACGTAGTTATTCTATAAAAAAAACCATGTGTCATATAACAATTGTACTAAATATAGTAAAGAAATCTAAATAATCTTTAGATCAATCCAAGATTTCGATTCCCAATAAAAAAAAGAAATAGAATAGAAAAATATGGGACAAAAAATAAATCCACTCGGTTTCAGACTTGGTACAACCCAAAATCACCATTCCTTTTGGTTCGCACAACCAAAAAATTATTCTGAAGGTCTACAGGAAGACAAAAAAATACGGAATTGTATCAAGAACTATATACAAAAGAATAGGAAAAAAGGCTCGAATAGAAAAATAGAATCAGACTCAAGTTCTGAAGTAATTACACATATAGAAATTCAAAAAGAAATCGATACAATCCACGTCATAATCCATATTGGATTCCCAAATTTATTAAAGAAAAAGGGAGCAATTGAAGAATTAGAGAAAGATCTCCAAAAGGAAGTTAATTCTGTAAACCAGAGACTTAATATTGCTATCGAAAAGGTTAAAGAACCCTATAGACAACCTAATATTCTTGCGGAATATATAGCTTTCCAATTAAAAAATAGAGTTTCATTCCGAAAAGCTATGAAAAAAGCCATTGAATTAACTAAAAAAGCAGACATAAAGGGAGTAAAAATCAAAATAGCGGGTCGTTTAGCAGGGAAAGAAATTGCACGTGCGGAATGCATCAAAAAGGGCAGACTGCCCCTCCAAACAATTCGCGCTAAAATTGATTATTGCTGCTATCCAATTCGAACTATCTATGGAGTATTAGGTGTAAAAATTTGGATATTCGTAGAAGAAGAATAACTAACGCAGTCTTCCTATTCTGCCCTGTGATAGAATAAAAAAGACAAGAACTTTATTTTATTTTTCCAAAAATCCCTAAAAAAAAAAGAAGAAATTATACCTCTTTCTATAAGATTTAATGAAAATTGATAAATCTTTTAATATAATTGCTATGCTTAGTGTGTGACTCGTTAGTTTTTTCTTTAGGGTCAAAAATGGAGATTGAAAAAAAAAATTGGCTGAACCCTACTAAAAATAGAAAAAAACTTAGTAATTATAGAAAATTAACTAATAACCAACCTATTGCTTCGTATTGTCGAGATCCTAACTAAGAAACAGTCACTATGTGAATAAATACATCTATAAAAAATGAGTAGATCTATCATATAGTTGTAGCAACTGCATTTTTTTCTCTACAAAAGAAACCTGATTCTAGGCTGTGAAGCAAAACTAAAGGGATGTGGATAAAAGGAGGGATGATAGATAGAAAGAAGAAGAATAAGAAAGATATATGATTCCAATGTGTATGGTCTATGAATTACATCGTAAAAAAAGCAATGTGATAAAGCATCAATATAATAAAATAATAAAAAAAAAGAGAGAATTCGAAATCGTAACTTTTGAAACAACAAATAAAAATTTAAAGAAATAAAAAAGAGCAGCCCGCGTTAATAAAACTGAGAAAATTGACTCGGAAAGAACTTTTTTGAAAGCTCCATTGCAGGATTCAAACCTAACCATTAAAGGAGAAGCTGTGGGAACGACAAAACCTATGACGGCATCGGATTTTATTGAAACGAATCCTAACGCTTCATTGGGTGGGATGGCGGAACAAACCAAAAAAATGGCTTTATTTGATAAGGTTCTAAATTAACAAATAAGACAGGAAAGAGTAAATATTCGCCCGCGAAATATTAGAATACTTTACCACGATTCAATAAGAATAAAAATAAGGAGATTCAAAAAAAAAAAAGAAAGATTTTTTTTATATAAATATAGAATTTGAATATATTCTAGATCTTCTTTCTTGACTATATATTTTTCTATTTTAAGAAAGTAAAAAAAAACCAACTTTTTCCATTATATATTGATGCGTATCTATCCATAATATTCCAAAATATTATGGAATTAGAGAAATTCGCACGCTTTCTCATTTAATTCGCGAGGAGCTGGATGAGAAGAAACTCTCATGTCCAGTTTTGCAGTAGAGATGGAACTAAGAAAGAACCATCGACTATAACCCCAAAAGAACTAGATTTCGTAAACAACATAGAGGAAGAATGAAGGGAAAATCCTGCCGAGGCAATCGTATTTGTTTTGGTAGATATGCTCTTCAAGTACTTGAACCCGCTTGGATCACCGCGAGACAGATAGAAGCAGGACGAAGAGCAATGACACGATATGCACGTCGTGGTGGAAAAATATGGGTGCGTATATTTCCCGACAAACCGGTTACAATAAGACCCACAGAAACACGTATGGGCTCGGGAAAGGGATCCCCTGAATATTGGGTAGCCGTTGTTAAACCGGGTCGAATACTTTATGAAATGAGCGGAGTATCCGAAACTGTAGCTAGAGCAGCTATCTCTATAGCTGCCAGTAAAATGCCCATACGAAGTCAATTTCTTCGATTAGAGATATAGAACCCCAAAAAGGAGTATTGAAGATAAAAAACCCCAGGTTTGTCTTTCTGGAAAGACAATATTTCTTTCATCCTTTTGCATTGAAATAACAAATTGAAATCAAAATAATATGATTCAACCTCAGACCCTTTTAAATGTAGCAGATAACAGTGGAGCTAGAAAATTGATGTGTATTCGAGTCATAGGAGCCGCTGGTAATCAGCGATATGCTCGTATTGGTGATGTTATTGTTGCTGTAATCAAAGACGCAGTGCCCCAAATGCCTCTAGAAAGATCCGAAGTAATTCGAGCTGTAATTGTACGTACATGTAAAGAATTCAAATGCGAAGATGGTATAATAATACGCTATGATGACAATGCAGCAGTTATCATTGATCAAAAAGGAAATCCAAAAGGAACTCGAGTTTTTGGCGCGATTGCCGAAGAATTGAGAGAATTGAATTTTACTAAAATAGTTTCATTAGCCCCTGAAGTATTATAAACACTAGTAGACGAGATATAGATCAAAGAAAAAATTAGTAGATTGTGTCTCACGTATATGCGTTAAAATCCAAAATGAAAAGAAAAAGGAAAACATGTTGATTATAGAAAAATTAGGAGGAACCTAGAATTAGAGTCTTATGGGCAAGGACACTATTGCTGATTTACTAACCTCTATAAGAAACGCAGACATGAATAAAAAAGGAACTGTTCGAGTAGTATCCACAAATATTACCGAAAACATTGTTAAAATACTTCTACGAGAGGGTTTTATTGAAAGTGTTCGGAAACATCAGGAAAGTAACAGATATTTCTTGGTTTCAACTTTGCGATATCAAAAGAGAAAGACTAGAAAGGGAATATATAGAACTAGAACTTTTTTAAAGCGTATCAGCCGACCTGGCTTACGAATTTATGCCAACTATCAAGGAATTCCTAAGGTTTTGGGCGGAATGGGAATTGCTATTCTTTCTACCTCTCGAGGTATAATGACAGATCGAGAAGCTCGACTAAACAGAATTGGGGGAGAAGTCTTATGTTATATATGGTAATGGCCTCCCCTATAGTACCCGAATTCTATCTCGAACTTCCTATTTTGAAAATAAAAATCGAAAAATAGGAGAAAAAAATATGACAGAAAAAAAAAATTGGAGAGAAAAAAAAAACCCGAGAGAAGCAAAAGTTACTTTCGAAGGTTTAGTTACGGAAGCCCTACCCAACGGAATGTTCCGCGTTCGCCTAGAGAATGACACCATCATCCTGGGCTATATTTCAGGAAAGATCCGGTCTAGCTCTATACGAATACTGATGGGGGATAGGGTCAAAATTGAAGTAAGTCGTTATGATTCCAGCAAGGGGCGTATAATTTATAGACTTCCCCATAAGGATTCAAAGCGTACCGAAGACTCGAAGGATACTGAAGATTTGAAGGATACCAAAGATTCAAAGGATTAGGTTTTTCTAGGGTAATAACTTCCAAGTTTCAAAATTTAAGTGAAGAGACTTATTTTTTCCAAAAGAATAGATTCATAGTTATAAGAAAGGAATACCTATATATGAAAATAAGAGCTTCCGTTCGTAAAATTTGTACAAAATGTCGACTGATTCGCAGGCGTGGGCGAATTAGAGTCATTTGTTCCAATCCGAAACATAAACAAAGACAGGGGTAATCTTTCGAAAAAGGAGCTTTTCTTTCTAAAAAGTAAAAAAAAGTACCTACGGAAATGTCTAAATTCCAAATAAAAAAATGAGAGTAAAGGATCTATTTTACCCTGAAACGGATATCTTTGTATCTTTTTTTCTTTTTGTTACTTCTAACTCATATTTATGAGATAATAAAATATGACAAAAGCTATACCAAAAATAGGTTCACGTAAGAAAGTGCGTATTGGTTTGCGTAGGAATGCCCGTTTTAGTTTACGGAAGAGTGCACGTAGAATAACAAAAGGGGTTATTCATGTTCAAGCCAGTTTCAACAATACCATTATAACCGTTACAGACCCACAAGGTCGGGTGGTTTTCTGGTCCTCCGCAGGTACTTGTGGATTCAAAAGCTCAAGAAAAGCATCACCCTATGCTGGTCAAAGAACAGCAGTAGATGCAATTCGTACAGTGGGTTTGCAACGAGCAGAAGTTATGGTAAAAGGTGCTGGTAGTGGAAGAGATGCCGCATTACGGGCCATTGCTAAAAGTGGTGTACGGTTAAGTTGTATACGCGATGTAACACCTATGCCGCATAATGGATGTCGACCTCCTAAAAAAAGACGTCTGTAAAAAAAAAAAAATGAAACCGCTTTCAAGAGAAATAAACGATTCAATGATCAAATAATAATACTAGTCTGTTATGGTTCGAGAGGAGGTAAGAGGATCCACCCAAACACTAGAGTGGAAGTGTGTTGAATCAAGAGTAGATAGTAAGCGTCTTTATTATGGTCGTTTCATTCTGTCCCCGCTTAGAAAAGGTCAAGCAGACACTGTCGGTATTGCCTTGCGAAGAGCTTTACTTGGAGAAATAGAAGGAACATGTATCACACGCGCCAAATTTTGGAACGTCCCACACGAATATTCTACAATAGTAGGTATTGAAGAATCCATACAAGAAATTTTACTAAATTTGAAAGAAATTGTATTGAGAAGTAATCTCTATGGAGTTAGAGACGCATCAATTTGCGTCAAAGGTCCTAGATACATAACCGCTCAAGATATAATCTTACCGCCTTCCGTAGAAATCGTTGATACGACACAACCTATAGCTAACTTGAGAGAGCCCATTGATTTCTATATTGAGTTACAGATCAAGAGAGATCGCGGATATCATACGGAACTCAGAAAGAACTCCCAAGATGGAAGTTATCCTATAGATGCTGTATCCATGCCTGTTCGAAATGTGAATTATAGTATTTTTTCTTGTGGGAATGGAAATGAAAAACACGAGATACTTTTTCTAGAAATATGGACGAATGGAAGTTTAACTCCTAAAGAAGCGCTTTATGAAGCTTCTCGTAATTTGATTGATTTATTTCTTCCTTTTCTACACGCAGAGGAAAAGGGCACTAGTTTCGAAGAAAAAAAAAACAGGTTTACTCCATCCTTTTTAACCTTTCAAAAAAGAATCACTAATCTAAAGAAAAACAAAAAAGGAATTCCATTGAATTGTATTTTTATTGATCAATTAGAATTGCCTTCTAGAACGTATAATTGTCTCAAAAGGGCCAATATACATACACTATTGGACCTTTTGAGTAAAACTGAAGAAGATCTTATGCGAATTGACAGTTTTCGTATAGAAGATGGAAAACTGATATGGGACACTCTAGAGAAGCATCTCCCAATTGATTTACCTAAGAACAAGTTCTCGCTTTAAATCCATTGCAATTTTTTCCTCTTCTTCCTTTTTCTTTTTACTCTAACTCAAAAAAAAAAAGAAAGCAATTTTGCATTTTTGGCACAATCTATATTTTCGCGAAATGGATCATAATAAAATAGATTTTAGGTATCTAGGGAAGATTCACTTGGAAGTAACTATTTCCTAGATACCCATGCGGGGGGCTTCGCGGTTGAATGAATCAACTCGAAAAATCCCTAAAAAAGACCTAAAGTTAAGGATTTATCAATGGGTAATGTTGCTCCAATACCTAACCAAAGAGCTACTGCAGTACCGATTAAAAAAACGGTCGTAGCTACTGGGCGACGAAATGGATTTTGGAATTTATTGACATTCTCTAGAAAGGGTACTGTCAATAAGCCCGTTGGCACAGAAACCATTAAGAGAACGCCCAATAACTTATTGGGTACTGTACGGAGTATTTGAAATACGGGAAAGAAGTACCACTCGGGTAATATTTCCAGAGGAGTTGCAAACGGATCCGCCGGTTCACCAATCATTGACGGCTCGAGAACCGCTAAACCTACATTACACGCAATAGTACCTAGAATTACTACTGGAAAAATGTATAAAAGATCGTTGGGCCACGCGGGTTCCCCGTAATAATTATGTCCCATCCCTTTAGCTAATTTTGCTCTTAATACAGGATCATTTAAGTCAGGTTTCTTTGTTATTGGGATAGGTGAATTCTTTAGGATCCATCCCCCAAAGGAACCGGACATGAGAATTTTTCATCATCCGGCTCGAGCAAGAATGAAAGAAATAAGACTGTGGAAGATCCACAATAGAATAGGGTATATAATGACTCAATGACTCAAGGTAAGAAAAGCTTTATCAGATTATCTTTTCCGAAGTTGCGCCTATAACTACTAGAATCCTATTCTTATGCGTAAATGCTCAATATCCAAGTGGGCTTACAAATTTGATCATGATCAATTGCTTTGTGGATTGTCTCTTAATTAGTTGGTGTTTATCCTCTCAATATCGTAAGTTTCTTACGTCCAAACAAAGTATTTACTTGTTACTAATAAAAAATCAAAAAGTTTAGCCTACGTTCTTCCTTAGATCCCTTCTTTTACTCCGATAGTATTGCGGATCGAAATCGATGCAAAGAAAATGAATGCATTTCCATACTATAATAAAAAGTAAGTGTAATAAATATAGAATTGGATCATATCACATGACTTATTCGATTTATACTCTATGGGATCTTCCGGAGCCTGTTCATGGATGACATAGTTGGGGTATGATCATAGAAAATATTCTCCTCGAGTGAACCAGCCTATCCTTCCTAGATAGGGGACTTACATGTTGATTGGATGCGGAGACACCTTTGGTCGTGAATTCTAATGTGGCAGATCCAATTCTCTATCTGCATGGCCAAATTAATAATTCAAGTCACACACTCCCATAATCCGCCTTATTTTCTTTCGTAAAATTAACTTCAACTATAACTATTTGTATTGTATCAAAATACTTCGAAGTTGAAGAGAAGTATCCAAATGACATGTCTTATTTTACAATAACCCATGTTTGTAGCAATGAAATACCACAACCTACCCTATATGATATATGAGAATTAGAATTCTCTATGATATGCCTTCCCTATAAAGGACCCGAAATACCTTGCTTACGTATCATTGGAAAGTGCATTAACATAAATACGGCAGTAAGCAGAGGCAGTACAAAGGTATGTAAACTATAAAAACGAGTCAAAGTGGATTGGCCCACACTCGCACTTCCACGTAATAATTCCACTAAAGGGGATCCTATTACCGGAATCGCTTCAGGTACACCTGTCACAATTTTGACTGCCCAATAACCAATTTGATCCCAAGGCAAAGAATAACCAGTTACACCAAATGATGCAGTCAATACAGCCAAAACCACACCTGTGACCCAAGTTAATTCACGGGGTTTTTTAAACCCACCTGTGAGATACACACGAAATACGTGCAGGATCATCATTAGAACCATCATACTTGCTGACCATCGATGAACTGATCGGATTAACCAACCAAAGTTGGCCTCCGTCATTATATATTGAACGGAGGAAAAAGCCTCTGTAACGGTTGGTCGGTAGTAAAAAGTCATAGCAAAACCGGTAGCTACTTGTACTAGAAAACAAGTAAGTGTAATTCCCCCTAAACAATAAAATATGTTGACATGAGGAGGAACATATTTACTAGTTATATCATCCGCAATTGCCTGAATCTCAAGACGTTCCTCAAACCAATCATATACTTTATTGAGATAGGTAACTAGCCCGACTCCCCCTCCGAGAACCGTATATGAAAATTTCATCTCGTACGGCTCAAGCAGAAACATACAAATTTTCAGCGGATATTAGAAAAAAAGTTCAAAACTTCATCAGCCACGGTATTCGATCGATTTGCCTTGAAGATATGAAATAAGAAAAATCCAGAATTTATTCTTTGTGATGATAATGCCAAAAAATCTCAAGTAGGCTCATCTGGATTTCTTTCCCGTATGTTGATCATTAGAGGCCTCTTGACTTTTCTCTTCCCTATTTTTTATTTATTTGATTTTTTTACTTGTAAAAAGATCAAATAAAAATTTATAGTGGTTTTCTGATAGAAATTATCTTGTTGCGATCCTATGAATCAGTTCAATTAAAACCTTAGATTCACACTAGAGCCACGATGATTGAGTCTCAAGCTAAACAAAAGGCAAGGGTTCTTCGAATAAGAACCGCTTGATGATCATTTATTGAAAAAGAAAAAAGTTTTCTTTTGGGCAAACAAAATTGGAAGGAAGAAAATTTCTTTTTTTATTAAGAACTACTTGAATTTTTTTTAGTCTGGTTGCGAGGTCTAAATAGTGAGTATGAATCATAGTTCCATTTTTTTTCTTGATCCACTCTATGTATTTCGTGTTCCAGATACTAGAATAAATAATATCCGACGAATTAGAATCATCTTGATAGAGATAACAGGCCCTTTCTATGTATTATCAATAGGATCAATTCTAACAAGTCACACACTCATATTCCAGAGATACCGAAACAAAAAAATCCACGATCGAACTACCAGAATGTCTAGAAATGTGGAGCTTAAAGTAGAAAGGCTTTTTTTGGATGGAAAAACTATGACTTCATAGTTTTAGTTAGTAAAAACCTAATTCGTTAAAATTCCGTCCAGTAAAACAGAAGAATTATAAATTTCTAAAATGATAGATAGGAATATCGCGAATAAAGCCATTGCGACCCCCATAAAAGGAGTAGTCCCCCAACCCGGAGCGACTTTCCCATATTCCGAATTCAGGGGTTTCAATAAACTACCTGCGCCAGTCCGTTTTGGCTTAGGTCTAGAACTATCTTCAACGGTTTGTGTAGCCATAAATTCTATTTAATCATTGGTGTTGACTTTGTATACTATTCCGTTGTAGTTGTAAATACACGATCTTTTCATAGATCCATTGTAATCTTGAAATTCTATAAAAATGGAAACAGCAACTTTAGTCGCCATCTCCATATCTGGTTTACTTGTAAGCTTTACTGGGTATGCCTTATATACCGCGTTTGGGCAACCCTCTCAACAATTAAGAGATCCATTCGAAGAACACGGGGACTAATTGAAGTAAGAAGTCTCCCCTCTGGGGGACTTCTTACTTCAATGAAATTATTTATTTCCTTCAATTAAATTATTTCATTTTTTAGTCGGAACCTTAGGTGGTTCTCGGAAGAAGATAGCGAAAAAAATTATCCCTAAAGTCGAAACTAAAAGGAACGTATAAACCAATGCTTCCATAGATTCGATCCTGGTTTATTTACAATTATAACTTCCACACCTATTCACTTATCATTTGGGATCATTTCCCATATAAAAAAAGAAAAAGAGTCAAAGAAAGGACAAGAGATGTTTCTCATGTCAAATCAAAAAAGAGAGGTGAAAGATACCATAGCAATGTGGTATCAGGCTGTCTGTCTCCTTGTAGTTGGATCTCCAACTTTTTGGAATGTTCCAAATTCCACTTGAGCATCCAAGTCTGGATCAATACCAGCAAAAACATCTCGAAACAAGGTTCGAGCTCCATGCCAAATGTGTCCGAAAAAGAAGAGCAAAGCAAAGGTAGCATGACCAAAAGTGAACCAACCCCTTGGACTGCTGCGAAAAACACCATCTGATTTCAAAGTAGCTCGATCTAATTCAAAAATTTCCCCTAATTGAGCACGCCGGGCATATTTTTTTACAGTAGCAGGATCAGAATAACTTACTCCATTAAGTTCGCCACCATAGAACTCCACTGTTACGCCTACTTGTTCAACACTATATTTTGATTCTGCTCTTCTAAAAGGAACGTCCGCTCTCACAATTCCCTCCTCATCTACCAAAACTACCGGAAATGTTTCAAAAAAAGTAGGCATACGACGTACAAAAAGCTCGCGTCCTTCTTTATCTCTAAAGACAGGATGTCCTAACCATCCAACAGCTATTCCATCCCCATTGTCCATTGAGCCTGCTCTGAATAATCCCCCTTTTGCCGGATTATTACCAATATAATCATAAAAGGCTAATTTTTCGGGAATTTTAGACCAAGCTTCTGACAAACTAAGGTTTTCGGCTAACCCATCGCTAACTCTTCGATATATTTCTTGCTGAAAGTATCCCTGATCCCACTGATAACGAGTAGGCCCAAATAATTCGATTGGGGTAGTTGCCGATCCATACCACATAGTTCCGGCAACTACGAAAGCAGCAAAAAAAACAGCAGCGATACTACTGGAAAGTACAGTTTCAATATTACCCATACGTAATCCTTTGTATAGACGTTGTGGCGGACGGACACTAAGATGGAATAGGCCTGCTAATATGCCCAATGTACCCGCCGCAATATGATGCGAAGCTATTCCTCCCGGAACGAAAGGATCAAAACCTTCTGCACCCCACGCAGGATTTACAGCTTGTACTTTTCCAGTTAGTCCGTAAGGATCGGACACCCATATCCCGGGGCCATATAAACCCGTTACATGAAATGCACCAAAGCCAAAACAAGCCACCCCTGCAAGAAATAAATGAATTCCAAAGATCTTGGGCAAATCCAAAGAAGGTTTTCCCGTCCGCTCATCACAGAATATTTCTAGGTCCCAATATACCCAATGCCAGATAGCTGCCAAGAAACACAAGCCAGAAAACACAATATGCGCACCTGCCACACCTTCATAACTCCAAATACCCGGATTCGTTACAGTTCCTCCTGAAATACTCCAACCACCCCACGAATTGGTTATTCCTAAACGAGTCATGAAGGGGATGACGAACATACCTTGTCTCCACATTGGATCCAGAACAGGATCAGAGGGATCAAAAACCGCTAATTCGTATAAAGCCATCGAGCCGGCCCAACCAGAAACTAGAGCTGTGTGCATTATATGCACCGAAAGCAATCGACCCGGATCATTCAATACGACAGTATGAACACGATACCAAGGCAAACCCATGGAAATACCCCTTTAGCAAAGAAAAATAGACACGATGTCGCTTTATTTTATCGCATTGGAAAAAACAATCCATACATATCCTATGTACCTAACCCTTCCAGGGGATTCTATGTCAGAAAGCGTGAATATTTATTTCATTCCATTAAAAATAACAAGCCAATTCTGTTTGTAAGAAGAAAGAGAAGCAGATCTATTCTATACTCGATAAGTGCCAATATGCAATGGGTAGCTTGGGCTATTTGGAAAAATGAAAAATAGATCCTTAATCCCTCTTTGTTTATCATTCGAATCACGGATTCCTTTTTCTTTATTCAATCTGTCTTACCTTCTAATCTTTCAATCTATGTATTATTTCAATCTATGTATTCATAGAATCTATAGTATTCTTATAGAATAAGAAAAAAATGAAGATAATAAACTGTGGATTCTTTCTTTCTCTTCCATTCTTACGTTTCCATATTAAAGTGTAGTTTTCTTACTTAAATTTAATAATATTAATCTAATATGCCCATTGGTGTTCCAAAAGTACCTTACCGGATTCCTGGAGATGAAGAAGCGACTTGGGTTGACTTATACAATGTTATGTATCGAGAAAGGACACTTTTTTTAGGTCAAGAGATTCGTTGCGAGATCACGAATCATATTACGGGTCTGATGGTATATCTCAGTATAGAAGATGGAATTAGCGATATTTTTTTGTTTATAAACTCCCCTGGCGGGTGGCTAATCTCAGGAATGGCGATTTTTGATACGATGCAAACGGTGACACCTGATATATATACAATATGCCTCGGAATAGCCGCGTCCATGGCCTCCTTCATTCTCCTTGGAGGAGAACCCACCAAGCGTATAGCATTCCCTCACGCTAGGATTATGCTTCACCAACCTGCTAGTGCTTATTATCGGACAAGGGCATCAGAATTTTTACTAGAAGTGGAAGAGTTACACAAAGTTCGCGAAATGATCACAAGGGTTTATGCACTAAGAACAGGCAAGCCTTTTTGGGTTGTATCCGAAGACATGGAAAGGGATGTTTTTATGTCAGCAGACGAAGCCAAAGCTTATGGACTTGTCGATATTGTAGGGGATGAAATGATTGACGAGCACTGCGATACGGATCCTGTGTGGTTTCCAGAAATGTTTAAGGATTGGTAGTGGCTGGATTTCTTTAAAATTTATTTCAAACCTAAATTCGGGTTTTATGCTATTTTATAGAAAATAGAAATACTTCATGATGATGGATCATCAGGTTAAGATCGATCTAAACCAATCCATTTTTTCTATATACATACGACATGCCAACGGTTAAACAACTTATTAGAAATGCAAGACAGCCAATACGAAATGCTAGAAAATCGGCCGCGCTTAAGGGATGTCCTCAGCGTCGAGGAACATGTGCTAGGGTGTATGTGCGACTCGTTCAGATCATGAGTTCAAACAAATAAGAAAATTTTTGAAGTATCCATGATCGGTACCAATGAATAGGATAGAGAAGCTCTATCCATAGATTTCTATGGTATATGGAATTTATGGTTTCCTTTGATGTGATGCAAATTCAATCATCTAGATTGGAATTGGAAGAAGCAATTCCTCCATTGGTAGTAAATGGTTATCCATTAAGCGGAGGAAATAGTAATAAAAAGAAAAAGGTTTCTGCTCCTTTATCTTAAAAGAACGGACTAAAGGGCCAGCAACTTAGCCAACTTTCATAATTAAATACCGTTACTGTATGAATAACTCTTATTGTGAAAAGAGCTATTTACTCTATAATGGATAGGTAGAGCCAAAGAATGTGAACTATACAAGTTCACAATACCTTTTGATGAAATGAAAGAAAGGGCTCCGGTGTATAGAGAGGGCCTCGCCGTTTAAAAGGGAACCATAGAAACGATGGAACCCACTGTTTTTTTAATATCGTTAGAATTTGTTATTTCTATGCGAAATAACTGAAGAGAATAGAATAAAAATCGTGGTTGGGAAGGTTATAGTAGCAAAAGCCATTGGAATTTATATTTTATATATCGGAATAATCCGTTTTGTTATTAATGGGAAAAAACTGGGTTAAAAGAAAAGAAGAGAAATCATTAGTTATTCATTAAGGTTAATTTGATTCAATGACCAGAGTTCCGCGAGGATATATAGCTCGGAGACGACGAACAAAAATGCGTTCATTTGCCTCAAACTTTAGAGGGGCTCATTTAAGACTTAATCGAATGATTACTCAACAAGTAAGAAGAGCTTTTGTTTCTTCTCATCGAGATAGAGGCAGGCAAAAGAGGGATTTTCGTCGTTTGTGGATCACTCGGATAAACGCAGCAACACGGGTATATAACGTATTCGATAGTTATAGTAAATTAATACACAATCTGTACAAGAAGGAATTGATTCTTAATCGTAAAATGCTTGCACAAGTAGCTGTATCAAATCCAAATAATCTTTACACGATTTCCAATAAAATAAAGACCATCAATTAAAGGAATAAATAAAGTAATATACAGGAATAATTAAAACCGAATTCCCGGAGAGGGAACTCCGGGAAGATACAATAAATTAGGATTAAGTGGTAGGAATCAACGAGCATGTTGCAATAAATAAAAAAACTATTTCTTTTTTCCCATTTTTCTTTCTTATAACAAACACAAGAATCAAAACTGGATTACTTTCTTTATATATGAGTCTGACCCTTTCGAATAAAACATCAACAATCGGAACTTAAGTTTCGATTGTTGTTTCTTAAATTCTGGTTGGAGTTTCTTAAGTTTCGATTGGAATTAAACTTTTGTGTTAATTGAGGAATAGGTCTATTTTTTCTGTGTCTAGGACCTGTAATTATTGAAATTGACTGGGCTTGAAATTGCTTCTCATTCTCATAGTTACGAAATGGTAAGAAAGATAAAATACGAGCCTGTTTTATAGCAAGAGTAATTAATCGTTGTTGTTTCAAGGTTAATCTATTTATTCGTCTGGATAATATTTTTCCTTGTTCACTAATAAATCGATTAATTAAACTCATGTTTCTATAATCAATTCGATCCCCCGGGCCTATTCGAGAACGCCTACGAAAAGGTTGTTTGGATTTACGAAAAGGTTGTTTGAATTTACGAAAAGGTTGCTTTGATTTATGAAAAGTTTGTTTGGATTTACGAAAGGGTTGCTTAAATTTACGAAAAGGTTGTTTAGATATATACATGATTTATTCCTTATTTAAAATAAAAATTTGAAAATAAAAAAATGGATTTCTTTATTTTATTAATTTGGGATCCAGAAGAAGCAGTCTTTCTTTGGTCCATATATTATTTGATTTATATACTATATATAAAAATATAAAACCTCGATACATATGAAATAATATCTACCTAAAATCAGACGAGTTGATTTGTATTTTGTATTCCATCTATGTTCTATATATTTAATAAGAAGTTCTTACTCTTTCTGTTCTTTGGAAAAATTGAACACACGATGCTCCTATTTCTTTATTTCATTATGAGTCGTATGCTTGCGACAATAACGACAAAATTTTCTTAATTCTAATTGTCCGGGTGTATTGTGGCGATTCTTTTGAGTACTATATCTAGAAATCCCTGTCGACTCCTTATTGGTACCCTTTCGAACACAATTAATACATTCCAAAATAACTCGGATTCTAACATCTTTGCCCTTGGCCATGAACCTCCTTTCCTTTTTGGATCGACTTAACTTAATTTTTATACCTATTCTTTTATTCTTCTATTTTGAATCCAAAGAAGAAGAATAAAATCCATAGAAATTCCTAACTAAAAATGGGATTTCTAAAGATTTTGTTGTAATTCTTCGAATTCTCTAACGAATCCAATCCAATAGAATACAAAATTTTTGAAATTGGTAAATTAAGTAATAAAAAATGGAGAAATAATTAAAGAATACAATCCTTATCTATCTTTTCTTTCTTTTTGCTTCTCAAAATATACTAAAAAAGAATTCAAAAAGGTAAAATCTTCGTCATGTCACGAAGAATTCTATCTCTCGCATAGGAAGAATTAAAAAAAAGGGAATGACAAAGCATCTGGGAATAAACGATTGATTTCTATCAATAAACCTGCTAAAGCCCCAAACCATAGAGTACTTAGCACGGGTGCTACAGAGAGATATGTTTTTATATCCCGCATTGAAAATCCTCCTTCCGTATTGGAATACATATATGATCAGATACTCTTGCCCAAGATCCTTTGTATTTCTTTTGTTTAGGCGAAATTCCTAACTAAAAAAACAAAATCAATATTCTATATATATAGAATGAATCATAATAAATGAGATTTTCCTATCCCTAAAAAAGATGACCCCCTCTTCCTATACATTACTAAGAAATAGGAATCCTTCTTTTATAGGTGAAATTCGACTGGATTTTAGATGTATACCCTTCCTTGATTATATGAGACCAAAAACAAGAAATGACAAGAAAGTTCTATATAGATAGAGAAATAGAAGAAAATTACGATGTGGAAAACAAGAAAGGATTTATGTACAATGGCATTGTACAACAATTTGGAAAAGGGATGTAGCGCAGCTTGGTAGCGCGTTTGTTTTGGGTACAAAATGTCACAGGTTCAAATCCTGTCATCCCTACCTATTAATTCTCTCTTCTTTATGGGCAGTAGCGGGGAGATCGATTAAAGTGGGTATAACTTGAATTTGTGGATACTATACGGACGTGAGACACGTTAGGAGTAGAAAAGGATTTTCTTTTTGTTTTGAAAGCGCTCTTAGTTCAGTTTGGTAGAACGCGGGTCTCCAAAACCCGATGTCGTAGGTTCAAATCCTACAGAGCGTGATTCCATATATCTTATGTCGAAACACAGTAAAAAAACTAAAAAAAAACAAAGTAGAATTGCAACTCCAATTTGACCTCCTCCAGACCAGAGAAGAGAGGAGGTCAATCAAAAAAGAAATATTACTCAATCAAAGATCCAACTGATCCCCACGCCTGTATTGCAAATACGCAGTCACGAATAATCCCGCTAAAGTAATAGGAATTAGGCCTAAGACGATTCCAAATAGAAAAACTTCAATCATTTCGATTTGATTTGTTCGAGGGGATAAAAAAAAAGAGGTACGATCTATCTCTAAATAATAGTCTAAATTATCCACGAATCTCAATGACCAAGAAAAGAATTGGTAATTAGTGTGGAAAAGAGTCTAGAATACCAGGAATCCAAAAGAAAGATTCTTCTTTTCTGACTTATTCATTCAATTTATTTCAAATAAGACGTATTTTGTTCAAGCCAATAAATAGAGCTGGGGTTATAGTTAAAGCAGCCAGTAGAAAACCGAAATAACTAGTTATAGTAAGCATG